GCAAAAAATCTCAAATATCCTTGGTCGTGAGACATATAATTGTCACTATAAATAAAAACCATGATTCCAACAGTAGTAATTAGTATTGACATAATAGAAGTAAGTGGATCGATCAAGTGTCCGAACTCTAATAAAAAATCATTATTGATGGTCCAAGACCATAATAATATATATATATATATATATATATATATATATATATATATATATATATATATATATATATATATATATATAAATATGAATATTTGTAATATTGTATATATGACTCTTATATTATATCTTATATTCTATATGAAAATATATTAAATAATATGAAAATTACATTACTTTTTTTTGTATATTCTTTTTGTATATATTCCTTTCAAAAATAAAAAGAAATATACAATACGTATGTAATTATTACATTATGTAAATATCAGAATGAAGATAGAAAATCGAAATCTATTTGTCTATTAAAATAGAATCGTTTTAGAATCTTTTTCTTTTATTCTTTTTTCTTCTATTTGTATGTTATGATATCTTTGAGGTAAATTAATGGAATTAAGTATTAAGTATAGGTAATGACTAATAAAGAGTAATTTATTTTGAACAATATATGTCTTTCACATACAACGATAAAAATGAGTCACCTACCTTTTGAATGGCAGTTCCAAAAAAACGTACTTCTATGTCAAAAAAGCATATTCGTAGAAATCTTTGGAAAAAAAAGGGATCTTTAGAGGCAGTAAAAGCTTTTTCTTTAGCTAAATCTGTTTCCACCGGACAGTCAAAAAGTTTTTTTGTGCGACAAAAAAAAGTCTTGGAAAAATCTTAATTGACATGTTTCAAAGAACTTCCAAATTTCCATTTTTGAATTGGAAGACAAATGATTCAATTTTACTAATGTATTGTGTATTTTCTTTTTTTTTTTTCTCATTTTTTGATATTTTTTATAGTCTTTCTATATTTCTATTATCTTCTATTTTATTTATTTTATTCTATTTATTGAGATTTCTATTGATTGATATTGACTCAGTATTGTGTATTTTCTTTTTTTTCTCCTTTTTTGATATTTTTTATAGTCTTTCTATATTTCTATTATCTTCTATTTTATTTATTTTATTCTATTTATTGAGATTTCTATTGATTGATATTGAATTCGTGAGATGTTTTTTTCTTTCCTATGAATTGTGCTTTTCTATTTCGAAAAGCACAATTACGATAGACAAGGAAGAATCTGAATATTTCATTATACTTTATACTAAGGTGTTGGGTCTCGAAATCGTTAGAAAAAAATGATGAATTTGAGACTCCGACTGAGAACGAAACTTGACTGTTTTGGATAAACAAGAGCTAGGTTTATAGTACGGAAAAGTTGATTATGAAAACTGAACTTACGAAGATACTAATGAAATATTATTGATATTGAACATTTCCATATGAATGGAAATGCATCTTTCTTCATTGTTTCCTAAACTCTATTGAATATCGACAATTCAACACGAATTTCCTATTATTATTTAGGGTAAGCCGCCGCCATGGTGAAATTGGTAGACACGCTGCTCTTAGGAAGCAGTGCTAGAGCATCTCGGTTCCAGTCCATGGTGAAATTGGTAGACACGCTGCTCTTAGGAAGCAGTGCTAGAGCATCTCGGTTCGAGTCCGAGTGGCGGCATAAATAATATCTAAATATTATTGAATATTCAGAATATAGACACAATAGATCTAATAGAATATAAGATATTTAAAATATCTTATTTTATATTCTATTTAATCCCCTCCCCGATTTCAATTATTTAAAAGGGACTCTTCTTTATGATATTTGCGACCTTAGAACATATATTAACTCATATTTCCTTTTCGATCATCTCAATTGTGATTATGATTCATTTGATGAACTTATTAATCTACGAAATCGAAGGATTACGTAATTCGTCAGAAAAAGGGATGATAGCTACTTTTTTCTCTATAACAGGGTTTTTAGTTATTCGTTGGATTTCTTCGGGACATTTTCCCTTAAGTAATTTATACGAATCATTAATCTTCCTTTCATGGAGTTTATCCATTATTCATATGATTCCGTATCTTGGGAATCATAAAAATGATTTAAGCGCAATAACTGCACCAAGTGCCATTTTTACCCAAGGTTTCGCCACGTCAGGTCTTTCAACTGAAATGCATCAACCCGCAATATTAGTACCTGCTCTACAATCTCAGTGGTTAATGATGCATGTCAGTATGATGCTATTGAGCTATGCAGCTCTTTTATGCGGATCATTATTATCAGTTGCTCTTATAGTGATTACATTTCAAAAGAGAATCGATTCTCTTTTGAAAAACAAGAATTTTTTCAGTTTAAGGAAGTCGTTTTTCTTTGGTGATATGGAATATTTGAACGAAAAAGGAAGTGTATTAAAAAAGACTTCTTTCCTCTCATTTCAAAATTTTTACAAATATCAATTAATTCAGCGTTTGGATTATTGGAGTTATCGTGTCATTAGTTTAGGGTTTACCTTTTTAACCATAGGCATTCTTTCTGGAGCAGTATGGGCTAATGAAGCATGGGGTTCTTATTGGAATTGGGACCCTAAGGAAACTTGGGCATTTATTACTTGGACCATATTTGCAATTTATTTACATACTAGAACAAATCCAAAATTGCAAGACCAAGGCACGAATTCGGCATTTGTAGCTTCTATAGGATTTCTCCTAATTTGGATATGCTATTTTGGGATCAATCTATTAGGAATCGGGTTCCATAGTTATGGTTCATTCCAATGAATATCTAATTAAATAAAATAAACTACACGAAGAATACATAAAAAAATCGTCTGATACACAATGAACATTTGTGCGAGTTTTTGAGAACCGTTTAAATAGAGGAATTATTCAAATGGTTCTCAAAAACTTTAGATGTATCTCATTACAATTCTAATTCACCTTCCCTTTTTTCCATTGTACAACGAAGAATCGTGAAAATATGAAAGTCAAATAATTCTAAGACTTTATTTCCAATTAATGAAAATTATTTCATTTTCATTTATTATTGAATCTCAAAAAAGAATTAGTATCTATAAAAATAATTAGATAATAGAACTTGTACCTTGTCAACCGATAACGGGAGAACGAAATCAGGATAAATACCAATTCCTATTACAGGTAGAAAGATACAAATCGAAATAAATAGTTCTCGTGGTCCAGAATCAATCAAATTATGAAACCCATGTGAGATACGGAAGAATAGGCAATACGTTTTTTTAAATTGCGTTGACCGAGAGAGGTTGAAGCTGCATAAATGATTTGTATTATTCCTACTATGACCAACCAGGGAGATAATCTAGAATGAGCGTGAGCTAATAATTCCATATTGATCCGAATCAATCCATATGCTCCCATCTTTAATAAGATTCCAGCTAAAAGCATACATGTACTGTAATGTGCTTCCCCGTGGGTATCTGGTAACCATGTATGTAGGGGTATCATCGGCGATTTGACAGCATAAGCAATAAGAAAACCAAAATAGAGTATTATTTCCAATGCTGCAGGATACGATTGATTAGCTAATTTTTCTAAATCTAATGTTGGTTCATTGGAACCATATAAACCCATACCTAGAACTCCTATTAAGAGAAAAATGGAACCTCCGGCAGTGCACAAAATAAACTTTGTAGCCGAGTACAGGCGTTTTTTTCCTCCCCACATGGATAAAAGTAAGTAAACAGGAATTAATTCTAATTCCCACATGATGAAAAAAAGTAAAAGGTCTCGAGAAGAAAATGATCCTATTTGGCCACTATACATTGCTAACATCAAGAAATAGAAAAATCGCGGATTTCGAGTAACTGGCCAAGCTGCTAAAGTAGCTAAAGTAGTGATAAATCCTGTCAGTAAAATGGGTCCTATGGAAAGTCCATCGGTTCCCAGTCTCCAGTGAAAATCAAAAAGATTGATCCATTGAAAATCCTCCTTCAATTGGGTTAATGGATCGTCCAATTGGAAATGATAACAAAATACATAGGTCATTAGAAGGAGCTCTAGGATACATATACATAGAGTATACCACCTATACACCTTATTTCCTCTATGAGGAAAAAAGACAATCGAAGAACCTGCGAATATGGGCAAAACAAGAAGTATTGTTAACCAAGGAAAATAACTCGTGATAAAGACAAGATAAAATTAGACCAGAAAACCCCGTGCTCGGGAGAAGAATAATATATTTTCTTTTCTCGAGTACGGGCTTTTATCGGTAAAGAGGAATCAAACGATTCAAGTGGAGTTTTTTGTCACATATCAATAAGAAAGACCCATGCTGCGAGTTGTTTCATGCCATAAATAAACACGGACACTCAAAAAATCCGTTGGACAAGCGGATTCACATCTCTTACAACCTACACAATCCTCGGTTCTTGGCGCAGAAGCAATTTGCTTAGCTTTACATCCGTCCCAAGGTATCATTTCCAATACATCCGTGGGGCAAGCTCGAACACATTGGGTACATCCTATACATGTATCATAAATCTTTACTGAATGTGACATTAGGTCTATAAATTCCAGTTTTGAACACAAAATATTTTCGATCTGGTAAAATAAAATCATAAAATGAAATAAATAATATATTTTCCATTGTAGACACCAGACGAATCAATGATTTATCAAAATTTGAAGAATCAATAGATTTTCTAATCTGTTTATGAGAAAGGGCCAAGATACTTTGATTTCCATTTAAATAACCATGAAATATGAGTTTACGAATTCAATTCATGTTAATTTTACTATAACTATATTCTTATATTTCTATTCATTATTAATATATATATATAAGATCTTCATTTTTATTTAATTTAGATAATTTCTCTATGATATCTTATATATCAGATGAATACGTTTGTTATTAGGTTAGTGATAGAATAGGTTATTAACTCTAAATCATAAATCTATATGAAAAAAAAAGAAGAAAGAAAATAAATAAGAAAATAATATAATATTCTATTCTATTGAATTCTAATTATATTATCTTATTATTCTCAATCTATTAGATTCTATTTAGAATATTCTAAAAGTCTTATGTTTTTATTTCTATGTGAAAATAGAAGAATTATGACTAATTATTCAGTAAATTCGATTGATTGATACGAGTTGATTTTCTGTTACGATGGATCGACGAAACAATAGCTAGCCCAATAGCTGCTTCAGCAGCCGCAATGGCTATAACAAAGATTGAGAAAATTTCTCCTTTTAATTGCCGACTATCAAATATATCGGAAAATGTGACGAGATTTATATTCACCGAATTCAGTATAAGCTCAAGACACATAAGTGCTCTAACCATACTTCGGCTTGTGATCAGTCCGTAGATACCGATAGAAAATAAATAAACACTTAGAAAAAGTACATGCTCTAACATCATTGATAAATTCCTCACCTATCGCGATTCATTTCAATATGAACAAAAATTAAACCGATTCAGTTGACTAGTAGAATAGAAGAATTACAGAACAAAAGAAGATATTCACAGTAGATTGAAATAAAATAGATTAAATCCATTTTCATTCTTTAATTCTAAAAAAGGAAGTTCTTATTTCTTATTATATTAGATTATTGACGAGCCATAGTAATTGCACCTATCAAAGAAACTAAAAGAATTATAGAAATGAGTTCAAAAGGAAGATAAAAATCTGTGGATAAATGAATCCCAATTTGTTGAACGTTACTCATTAAGTCCTGTTCTATAATCTGATTTGATCTTGTAGTCCGAAAAATCCCGGACCATGACGTATCTGGGATAGTAGTCATTAATGAAAAAAAAATACTTGTACAAACCAGTGAAGTGATCCTATCTCCAATGGTCCACAAATAGGATTCAAGACATTCAATTTCTTTATCTTCACTTACTTTATACTTTATAAAGTAAGTATAAAGTTTATAAATTAAATAAAGAAATTAATAGAAGAAAAAAAAAGTTCATGTTCCAACGAATCGCACGTAGAGATATTGCTAACACACATAGAGTTAATGGTATTTCATAACTAATCGATTGAGCTGCAGCTCGTAGACCGCCTGAAAAGGAATACTTATTATTTGATCCATATCCTGACATAAGAAGACCAATAGGGACAATACTTGAAAAGGCAATCCATAAAAAAACACCTATACTGAGATCCGCTAAAACAAGGTGATATCCAAAAGGAATTACTAAATAACTTAGTAGAATTGATATAAACCCTATAGAAGGTCCGACCCTAAATAAACGAATATTACCTCTAGATGGAAGAAGATCCTCCTTCAAAAGGAGTTTGGTCCCATCCGCTAAAGCTTGAAGAATTCCTAATGGGCCGGCATATTCAGGTCCAATACGTTGTTGTATTGCTGCAGATATTTTTCTTTCTAACCACACAATGACTAATACCCCCATTGTGATTCCTAAGACAAGGGTTAAAATGGGGATAAAAATCCATATGAGTCCATAGACTTCTTTTAAGGATTCTAATCTATAAAAAGAATGAATAGTTTGTACTTCTGTCGTATCAATTATCATTTCAACGATCAACTTCTCCCATAATGATATCTATACTACCTAGTATCGTCATGATATCAGCCAATTTCATTCTTTTAACTAGCTGGGGAAGAATTTGCAAATTGATGAAACCGGGTGGACGAATTTTCCATCTCCAGGGGAAAACGCTACTATCCCCTATTAAATAAATTCCTAATTCTCCTTTTGGGGCCTCTACCCTTACATAAAGTTCTTGTTTTAACAATTCAAAATTGGGTGAAAGTTTTTTAGTAAGAAATCTATATTCAAAATTATTCCATTCGGAATTCTTTGTCCTATGAAAACGTCGCTTTTCTAAATTCTCATAAGGTCCCCCAGGAATTCCTTCTAGAGCCTGTTGAATGATTTTTATGGATTCTTGCATTTCACCGATTCTTACTAAATAACGAGCTAATGTATCGCCTTCTTTTTGCCATTTGACTTCCCAATCAAATTTATTGTAACACTCATAACGATCAACTTTACGAAGATCCCATTGGATTCCAGAAGCTCGTAACATTGGTCCTGATAAACCCCAATTTATTGTCTCCTCCCCACCAATAATGCCCACTCCTTCAACTCGTTCCAAAAAAATGGGATTTCGCGTAATGAGTTTTTGATACTCAACAACTTCTGTTAAAAAATAATCACAGAAATCAAAACATTTATCTATCCAGCCATAAGGTAAATCCGCAGCTACTCCTCCGATGCGGAAATAATTATGCATCATCCGCATACCTGTGGCGGCTTCGAATAGATCATATATTAATTCCCTCTCTCTTAAAATATAGAAAAAGGGAGTCTGTGCACCGATATCGGCCATAAAAGGGCCAAGCCATAACAAATGAGAGGCTATACGGCTCAGCTCCAGCATAATAACTCTGATATAACTGGCCCTTTTAGGCACTTGAACACTTTCCAATCGTTCTGGTGCATTTACTGTTATTGCTTCTGCGAACATAGTAGCTAAATAATCCCAACGTGTTACATAAGGCAAATATTGTATAATTGTTCGGTTCTCCGCTATTTTTTCCATCCCTCTGTGTAAATAGCCCAATATAGGTTCACAGTCAATAACGTCTTCACCATCCAGAGTAACGATTAGCCGAAGAACACCATGCATTGATGGGTGGTGAGGACCCATATTGACTATTATGAAATTTTTTCTTGTAGCCGGTACAGTCATATTTTTTTCCTTAATCCATTATTTCATGAATTTCTTAAAATGAAAAATAAAAAAAAATAATAACTGAACTAATAAAAAAATAATGAAAAAAATAAAAAAGAACAAGGATAATAATAAGAAAAGAATAAGAAACTCAAATAAGAAATTCAAATTTAATTAACGAGTTTTTGGTTCCCGAATATCTAACTGATCCATTAATTTCTTATAACGGACTTTGTTTTTATTTGACAAATAAGTCAATAATCGTTGACGTTTTCCCAGAATTCTTCGTAGACCCCTTTGCGATAAAAAATCTCTTTTGTGCAATTCTAAATGTGAAGTAAGTCTCCGTATCTTACTGGTGAAATGGAATACTTGAAATTCAACAGACCCACTATTTTCTTCTTTTTCTTCTTGTGTAATAACTGAGATGAATGAATTTTTGACCATAAATTAAGATTTCTATCTTTATTTTCTGTGAATTTTACCGATCAGGAAAAATAAGAATATTTCTTATGCCAGTTATTTTCATCTAGTATACATCAAAATTGGATTTCATTCATATACTACTTTGTTTTTTATTTATGTGGTTTATGTTTTGTATATTTGGATCAAATATACAAAACATATATGTATTCACGAAAGAGAACAATTTCTTTTTACTTAAAAGGATTCCGCTCTTCCTAGTGAAATTTTATACACTATGAAATCAGCATCATGTATTAGAATGTTACACAGTGTATATATTTCGGCTTTCATCTACCAAATATGTTACACGATATGTAGGAAATCTACTATCAATTTTTTTCATTTTTCATTGGAATTGAATTCATTCTGAATTGCGAATACATATGTATTCTTGACATACTGAAACGACTGCTGTTATTGGTATCAAACCAATAGCGATTCATACAAGCTACATCTTCTAATCGATAATTGGGCCAAAGAAACAATTTGAATTTCATGAAATTTTTTCTATCTGTATTAATATGTTTGTCCTCATCCAAAAATTGCCCACAGTTTCTTATTTTGTTTTCATTGCAAAATATTGTATTTCTATCCACAACATTCAAATTCCGGGAATTGAAACAAATTCGAATTCGAAATTCTCTACGACGTCTGGGAGATAGAATATTTTCAGGAACAAGTAAATCATAATGATTTTTGTCTCCACTCAAAAATATGTTGCTGCGTCCTGCAATGGATTTTTCAAACCCCCCTTTCTTAATATATCTTTTTTTTGTGTATTTTTCATTTGTTTGGTACCTCTTATTATCGACCAATGAAATATCCATAGTTTGATATATAATAGATTTTCCGTCCCTTCGTATAGATAGACAAATTGGTTCAATAATAAATGTTCCCTTTCTTATCAATTCTGCAAGAACTAGGTCCTTTTGAATTAGCGTTTCACCTAGATTTATTTCACTTCTTTGAATCGAAGATATAGCAATTTCATTTGGATTTATCAGTCTAAGTAGGAGACAATATATCCTGATATTTTGCATTATTTTTTTACTCAAGGGATCAGCCCATCTTAGTTGAAAAAGTAAATATTTTTTCAAAAAGAAATCTAGTTCCATTTCATTATTGTTCTTATATTGTTTTTTTTTAATACCCTTTTTCATTTCTAATCTTGCGTAATCTTCTTCAACAGCTTTTTTATTTTTTTGTTTTATGTAGATTCGATACAAGATTTCCTTGGACCTGTTCCTGTTGTTCGTTTTCTTCCTGCGATGATTTCTTTGGACCTGTTCCTGTTGTTCGTTTTCTTCCTGCGATGATTTCTTTGGATTTATGTTAATGTTTTTACTTTTGTCATTTCTAGAAAAATGAAAAAAGAGTGATTTGATTGGGATGATCCAAGGTTGAATCTTATATACATCAAAAAGTAGCACAAATTCTGGGAAGAACCAAGTTTCTAGATTGGATATAGTATCATGATTTGATGCGGTATCATAGAACCTTTCTTTATTCATTCCCATGCAATCAAAAAAGAAACTTTTTTGATTGCATGGTTTGATCTCTTGATGAATTGTAGGAAAAAAAAGATCTTTTTTTTCCATTTTTTTGAAATTATGAATTTCAGTCTTAGTATTTTTCTGAATCTTGATGCCAATATGTGCATTGGCCCAGATCTCAATATTTTTTCTAAAACAAAGATCAAGAATTCTACAATCAAAATATTTTCTATCCAAATTTGTATTCCTATCAATAAGATATCCTTTTTCTATATAATCATTACTAGGTATACTTACCAATACATAAAATGATTCAGGTTTCGATGTATTGAAATTATATGGAATTTCTTGGTCCCCGTTTCTTTCTAATGTTGATCCAGAAATGTATAAATTAGGGAGGCTTATGTATTTATATGATAAAAGATCATATCTGTAATGTTTTTTCCATTTTTCTTTTTGACTCATAAATGAATTTGCTGCATAGTCATTTTTTTTCATGGAATCAATGAATTGGTATTTTTTATATAAATCCAATTGTATTGATTCCTTGTTTTGAATCATACGACGTTGATTTATTCTATTTCGCCATTCTTTAGGTACTAATCGAGAACTATTTTTTTTAGATAAATCGTATTGATAATGACCTTTTAACCAGTTTTTCCATTCGTTCATTACATATGTATGAATTTTCTTATGTCTTGATTTGGAATTAAAGATTCCGTGTATCATACAATAGTCTTTGAGATTATCCTTAAAAAAAGGAGAGCTCCCTTGATATTGAAGCACAGGCCTCAATTGATACTTATTAAGTAATTGGTTTTGTGATATTTTGTAAAATACATATGCTTGGGACAGAGAAGATAAGTTCCAATAAGTATTGGGATTTTGATTGCTATTCTCAGTATTATCAGTATTTGAAAACGATTTTTTTAGAGTCAAAACAAAATTCATTGTATTTTGATTTGTTTCATCAATTCCTTCTTGTTCTTTATTTATTTCATTGTTGTAAATGGATTTATTAAAGATCTTTTTTGTTAATTCAAAGAAAATTTGTGCATTGATCTTAGAAATGGTAATGGTACATAGCAAAATATCTATGTATATTTTTTCAATGAATGATTTGATAAAGTAGTGTGATTTACGCATTAATCGGATATTTTTCCTTTTTAATATTTTCCAAATATGTTTCTGTGATCCCGATCTTTTATTATCATAAATTAGAACTATTTCTTTTTTTTTCTTGTCTTTTGCAGTTCGTTCAATTTGATTCCTTATTTTGATTGTCTTATCAGAAAGATCTTTCATTCTTCTTTCTATTAATGAAGATTTAACCAATTCATCTTCGATTAGAATCTTATTATCCCTTTTTAAATCTTTTTTGTTTTCGTTCGGTTCATATACTTTTTCTTTCCTCAATTCAAATAAGAAAATTGGATTTACTTTCTCCAGTTTTTTCATTATTAGCTTGATAACTCCAACTATTTTGATGTCCCCTTTTGTTTTTTCTTTTCTAACTCTTAGAAAGGATTTTCTTTTTTTATTGAAAATTTTTAGAACTTGTAAAAATCGATTTTTCACCTTTTTTTGTCTTTTTTGGAGTTCTTTATAAATAGGTTCAAAAAAAAAAGGTCGTTTTCGGGGAGAACCAAAGGGAAGCTCCGCTTCCATTCCCCAGACTGTTAAAAAACAAAAATTTGTTTTTTTCTCTTTTTTTTTCATTAGATCTCTATGATTAGATCGTGCCTTAGATTTTCTCCAAGGTTTTAGACAGAAAGGATATATAATCTTTATCTGAATACCGTCTATTAACCAATCTTGGGGAAATTCTGTTTCTGATAATTGAACACCATTATAGGTGCATTTAATATGCAGTTCTCTATCCCATTCCTGAAAATCCTCATCCCACTCGGTAGATTGAAAAAATAACATACGGAAAAGGTTTTTGGCTATTATTAATGAAGGCAATATAATGTATTTTCTAAGAAAAGATTGGGTTACTAACATCAAACCTCTTATTACTTGAGTAAATATAAAGGCATCCCAAGTTTCTGATATCTCCATCTGTTCATTTTTATATTTTTTTTCCTCTTTCTCGTTTTCTTCTTTTGTATCTTTATTTGAGATTCTTAATTCTGATTCTTGTTCTCTGCCCATCCAATTTTGAAAAATGAGATTCTTCATTTTGTTGCTATCAAAAAACGAAAAAAAAGATGTTTTGCCTAGACGATCCAAAAAAAGCGGGGAATGTGCATTTACTTGAAAGAGGTCCCAAATAACTGTTTTACGTCTTTGAGCGCGCATGGATCCTTTGATTAGATTGCGACGAAAATCCGATTGTTGTGAGTAACGTATCAAAGCCACCTCTTCCGTTTGATCATCATTTTGATCATTGTTACTAGTATTCTGAATACTAGAAATAGAATTGATATTCTGATCATTATCGTGATAAACTATCACACGTTTGGCTCTTCTTGAATTAATCTCATGATATTCTTCATCCAATTCTTCTTTATTTTCTTCTTCTTCTTCTTCCAAATTCTCGGTTAATTTGTATGACCATCGAGAAACCTTTTTACTGATTTCTTCTATTCTAATTCCAATAGATTGATTTTTCATTGTTTTTTGATCTTTTGTATGTGTTGTAATTACATCAAATACAAATTGCAAATATTTTGCTTGACTTTCTGAATCAATTCCTTTTTCTTCTGTAGAATTCAAAAATGATTGACGGTGGAGTTCTACGGAATCATTAAGAATTAGATCATGAATCTTATTTATAAAAAAAAATTCTACTAAATCTTCTGTATCTGTATAAGTATTCATGATTTCGCGTGAATCTAATTTTTTTCTCGTTCCT